AATCAGAGGAATAATTGGGACTAGGGTCTCGAATTTATTAATAGAAGTATCTATTAGAAATGAATTCTCTAGCATTTGAATCCTTACCACCGAAGTGTTTAGTCGTACACTTGAAAGATAGCCCAGAAAATATAAGGAATGATTGTATAATTGGTTTATATGGATCCTGTCCGGTAGAGACCACAAGTAAAAATGACATTGCCAAAAATGGACAAGGTGAGATTTCCATTTCTTCATCAGAAGATGAGTCCCCTTTGAAGCCAGAATGGATTTTCCTTGATATCTGACATAATGCATGAAAGGGTCCTTGAACAACCATAGGGTCTTCTGAAAATCATTACGAAGCACTACTACAAGATGTTCTATTTTTCCATAGAAATGTGTTCGCTCAAGAAAAGTTCCAGAGGATGTTGATCGTAAATGAGAAGATTGTTTACGGAGAAACACTAATACGGATTCACATTCATATACATGAGAATTATATAGTAACAAGAAGAATCTTTGATTCTCTTTTGAAAAAAGAGAAATGGATTTCTTTGGAGTAATGAGACTATTCGAATTACGATACTCGTGGAGAAAGAATCGCAATAAATGCAAAGAGGGGGCATCTTGTATCCAGCAGTGAAGGGTTTGAACCAAGATTTCCAGATGGATGGGATGAGGTATTAGTATATCTGACACATGATTTAAATGTGATAATTTGTCCTCGAAAAAGGGAAATATTGAATGAATAGATCGTAAATTATGAGATTTTGCTATTTCTTTTTCTTCTAGAGAAGATACTAATCGCAGCGAGAATGGAATTTCCATAATGACTGCAAAACCCTCTGATACCATTTGAAAATCAAAATTCTTGTTGTGCCCAACGAATCTATTTTCGTTGGAATCATTAACCGAACCAATCAAATGATTCTGTTGATGCATTCGAATAATTAAACGTTTCACAATTAGTGAACTGGATTTATTGTCATAACCGAAATTTTCCATAGGTTCGTAAAAAATCGATCCATTTAAACCATGATCATGAGCAAGTGCGTAGATATACTCCTGAAATAGAAGCGGATATAGGAAGTGTTGTTGCCTAGATCTATCTATTTCTAAATATCCTTGTAATTCCTCCATTTGAAATTATACAAAGGCACGGGGGATTTCTTGGGTTATCAAATGATACATAGTGCGATACGGTCAGAACAGGGTATATAGTAAGAAAAGAATAGATACCCCGGAGACGGGGAGTCCAATGAACGGATCCTCTCTCTTTCCATCCAATTTGTTTGTGTTCGTTATAGTTACAATAGATGGTTAGAAATCCTTTATTTTTGCAACCCGATCGCTCTTTTGACTTTGGAAGAAATTCTCTTTATCAGTATACCGTTTCTTCTACACATTCGTCTCCACTCCATAATAGAGAAAGAATAGTTAATAGTTAGGATTCATGAAAAAAAAAAAGGAATCGATGATCCACTCACAGGAGAACCCTTTCCCGCATCAGGCACTAATCTATTTTTAACGTCTAATTAGATCGGGTAATCATTCGAATTATGAACCGAGCTCGTTGCTTTTGGTTTCCTTATAATTGGAGCCATTAGGGCTCTATCCATTTATTCACTCGACCAAACTGTGAATTGATTTGGTACCGTTCCAAGAATCAAAACAAGATTTTCTACCGAGCCAGGAAGTATTCTCAAAGTTCTCCATTGATACGACATGCTGTTTTTTCCATTCATTCCCTTTCAGGATCAGTCGTGGTCTTACAAACCATACCAATGGTATGGACGAATCTGTTGCTTCATCCAAATGTGTAAAAGATCCTAGCCGCACTTAAAAGCCGAGTACTCTACCGTTGAGTTAGCAACCCGTAGAAATATGGTGTGTAGATACGATCGGAATCAAAAAAATAAATAAATAAATAAAGAGATTGGATTGCCCTACCCCATCAAAACATTGAACTAGCAACAAATCTAAAATAAACATTTGATGATCAATTATGAACATCAAAATGTTCAGATCAGATTCAAATACAACGGATTCACGGATAAATATAGATAGATGTAAAAATTTGTGGACCCTCCTGTTTTGATCATTTTTTTTTTTTCATTATCTTAAGAAGATACTTCTTGTGTCACAGTGAATCCGGCGAACCTAGTGAAGTAAAGAAACAAACTTATGGGACGTAGATAAATAGATCTATTTATCCACGATCGAATTATATTTGATCGATACACCATTGTCAATATAAATTGAATTTTGAGAAAAAAAAATGAAATAAAGAAAATAAAGACTTGTGTTGGATTGGCACTACATAGATAAGAAATGAAGTGTGTGGGGGGGAATAAATAAAGAAGAAGTAGGAAAAAAATCTCTGGTTTTCAATAGAAGTACAAACAATAGCAAGATTGATCCCTTATTTATTCGTAGAGTCCCAACGAAAACCATCTGATTGATGGCAATCCCCTCAATTGCCAGTTATTTCACTCAATCTTTTTTTCTATTTCATAAATTTTATTTCGTTTTATTAATTCTAAGTTCCTTAAATACTTCCGCTTTCTTTGAAATATCATGAACAGTTCCTGTAGGTTGAGCGCCTTTTTCAAGGAAATATAGAATAGCAGGAACATTTGAATAAGTTTGGTTCTTTATCGGATCGTAAAAACCCACTTTACGAAGATCTCTTCCTTCTCTTCGGGATCGAACATCAATTGCAACGATTCGATAGATGGCTCATTGGGATAGATATAGATGAACAATGCCCCCCCTAGAAACGTATAGGAGGTTTTCTCCTCGTACGGCTCGAGAAAGAATGATTCGAATTTATGTATTGTATATAGTGGCAAATGGATCCATAAAATCATCAATTAGATTAGGATTTGAGTCGTTTCTTTTTTGGAAGGAATAAAAAAAAAAAAGAAATCTCATTCGTACTCATAACTCAAGTTGGGTAATTCTCAAAGAACTCGAAGGGAAATCCTTAGACATTTATTGAGCCGTCTCTAACCTCTTTTGTTTGTCTCGTCTAGAATCGATTTTCTTTTCTCATTCTGATCTAGTTATTGAGACAATTGAAAATGGCGTTTCCTTGTTCCGGTATCCTTTATCTTTGCTTTGAATCATTGGGTTTAGACATTACTTCGGTGATCCTTAATTGTTTCAAAATGGCAGCAACATACCTTTTGTTCTTTCTATTGAAGAATCATACAAATGGTTGATTCCCCTGTGATACACTTTTGATCGAAATAGTTTTACCAATTCCGACAAATTTTCCTTTTTTTGCTTTTTTATTTGAAACTTGTTCGAATTTGCGATTTCTATATCGAAGATATACTTACGAAGTTGTTCCAACTTATTGACTGGTACTAACCCTAGATCCTTCCCTCTGATAAATGAATCAAGAATTTATGCTCGAGCTCCATCATGTACTATTTACAACCCCCCCAAATGGGGTCCTGGTGGCACAGAACAAACTATGTCGAGCCAAGAGCATCTTCATTGATATATAAAAAAATGGTGGATGCAAGAATCCACAGCCGATCATGTCCTTCAAGTCGCACGTTGCTTTCTACCACATCGTTTCAAACGAAGTTTTACCATAACATTCCTCTAATTTGGACCGGTATGGAATTGATTCAATATGGAATCATGAATAGTCATTGGCTCCATCGGTGCATAGTAGCCCATACTTTATTTTTATATATGTATGAATAGGTATTTCTCTGGGGAAATCTCAGCAAAAAGCCAAATTAACCCATATTCTGTTATAGGAATGAAACACATTTATAAAAAACACGAAGAAATGAGTTGCTTAACACTTATTTACATCTACATCTTCAACATATTGTTATATTGTTCGGGACGATCAATCATATGAAAGATCCAATTCCAATTCTTTCTCGAACAACTAAACTAAAGACGAGTCTTTAATTCGATTACCAATACTGGAATTACCAATACTGGAAAAAAATAAAATGAGTCATTAACCAAATAAGCTATTCTAATGACCCGGAAAAGTCGCAAGTGACTCAATAGGATAGATTCACCAATCTCACACTTCTTCGAATAGCGAGGATTTATAAGGTAAGGAATCATAAAAAATAAAATGGTTTCAAGAATTTCCTACTTCGACATCATTATCATTACTATAAATAAGTTTTCCTGTAAAGACTGAATTTAATTTGATCTCTAAATCAATCAAATCAACAAGTCGGCACAATCACAACGAGTAACTAAAAAGTTTAGCAGATATCTCATTGATTAAAGAGACGCGAATTCGATCATCATAAGAGAAATCCATGTTTCTTTTCCAATTGAATCATCAATGATTTAAATCAGATGGATGGGTCGAGAAAAAAATCCAATTTAGTTGTTTTCATGGGGATGGATAGAAAAGAGCTCATGGAAGATAAGATTAAGGTCGCTATTCTTTCATCTGATTGAGAAAATCCAAATCGTAGGAGTATGACCTTTCCGTATCCATCAGATACACCGAACAATTGTCACCGGGGGTCATCGTGTATATTTAAGAGATCACAAACCTTTTTCACCGAAACCGAAATACCGGTGTCACTGAAATAGAACAATAAAACTACATATGGGCATGGTTCATTTTCTACGGATTTTGCTTTATTTCAGGTTCAGAAATTTTTCCATTTCCATAATCCATAAAGATAAACTAAAGTGAATGGAATCTATGAATCCCCCCCCCCATCGTTACATTGATTTCCAATTATTCATTGGAGCCTGATGCAAAATAAAAGCAATTAAGTCCAAAGAAAATACATCTGTTCCGTATTGAACTTTATTGTTTGTTAATGAGATCCGGATGACACAGATATTGATTGAAATTGATACCTTCCTTTGCTAATTAACTCGTATCTACACGAATTCTATGGGGATCATGAATCATACTCAAAGCCAATCAAAAAAAGATCCTCTTATGGGATGCTATACCATCTTGTATAGGTACAAAGCCGAATGGGTCCAGATTAATTCGTTGTTTCTATTTTATTTTTATTTTGCCCCACCCCAGTCTTAGGAGCTTTAATCCCAGTGATGGAATTAGTACCAAGAACTCCTCCTGTTTAGAATTCAGGATCCACATAAAATTAGTCATTTACCCCTATTTACTTTACCTTTCTTCCGCATGTCGACTCAGAATGCATCATGTGGGAATCCAAATTTGATAAATAGGGGGGTTTCTCTAAATGACTAACTAACTTCAATATGAATATGATCGGGGGGGAGACGGGCATACGCTGAATGGCCACCCAATCTTTTTTTTTTTTGAATGGAACTTTGATCTTTGTTCCCATCCTACCTATATCAAAAAGATATTTATTTCCATCCACGTGTCATTGACACTCGATTCTGTTTCTGTTTGTGAGAAACAGAAACAGGATCGAAAGGTAGGATATGATTCTTCTCTGAATCGTTAGAAATCAGAAAGTAAAGATTGGATCACATTGTATCCAACATTACACTCTTAAACAGAGGATTGTTTAAGAAAAGAGCACAATCTTTGTTCTGATAGAATCGGTCTGGGACGGAAGGATTCGAACCTCCGAGTAACGGGACCAAAACCCGTTGCCTTACCGCTTGGCCACGCCCCATTGAGATTTCTATTTGACACTAATAACACTAATATGGATATTGGTTGTTCGTCAATTCCAGCCCAAATGTCTATGGAATAGGTTGTTGCTAGGATTCGACACGTGTAGATGTAGAATCAAAAGAAATTCATTGATCATTATCTATAATTCAATTAAGATATTGTATGAAAGTATGATTCCTTCTATTCTCATTTGAGAATTGAAGGATTTTTGATTGGGGGAGTTCAAAGAAAAAGAAGGATTTTTTGTTTGGCCTATCTTCTCTTCTTTCTTCATTTTTCCCCAACTCACTAATAATGAAATTCTCCACAAGAGCGAAATTTTTGTTATGCTTAATATCTTTAGTTTGATCTGTATCTGTATTAATTCTGCCCTTCATTCGAGTAGCTTTTTCTTCGCCAAATTGCCCGAGGCTTATGCTTTTTTCAATCCAATCGTAGATGTTATGCCAGTCATACCTGTACTCTTTTTTCTCTTAGCCCTTGTTTGGCAAGCTGCTGTAAGTTTTCGATGAGATCTTTAATACTGTCCTAGAAACATTCATGATTGATTCGCTAAAAAAGGAAAAATTCTATTCTAACAATTGATAAGATCAGATAAGTCTTACATTATGAACTCTCGGTTCAAACATTGAAATTCTTTTGGATAGCCGCGATGAATCTGGATCACCTCATTTTCTAATTCTGACTTTCCGGAGGTCAAAGACCTTATGTATGGTCCCTCACAATACCTAATTGTGGGTATGAAAGATCATTTTGGTAACGAAGGAATCAGAATCTTATTACAAATGAATTCCTGCAAATTCCTTTCTTTTCTAGAAACCACTCCATTTCTTGGTGTCAAAATGGGATATGTGGTATAAAAATAGAGAATCTATTCCCTTATTTCCCCCAAAAATGATCTTGGAGATTGTGTAATGCTTACTCTCAAACTCTTCGTTTACACAGTAGTGATATTCTTTGTTTCTCTCTTCATCTTCGGATTCCTATCTAATGATCCAGGACGTAATCCTGGACGCGAGGAATAAAATAAAAAAATCAGAAGTTTTTCGTTGCTTGATTTCTGAATTTTCTTATGATTTTCTCTATTCCATACATTTAACTAAGATAACAAGGGCTCGAGATTTTTTCGAATTCGAAAGATAACTCTCAAGTGATCAGAGGGAACGGAGAGAGAGGGATTCGAACCCTCGGTACGAATAACTCGTACAACGGATTAGCAATCCGTCGCTTTAGTCCACTCAGCCATCTCTCCCAATTACAAAAGGATAATTCATATGTGACGCGTGAAGTAAAGATTGATAAAAGTCTTTCTTTATCTTTCTTTTCTTTATTCTATATATATACGAATTTTATCAGCAATTGCATTTAGATAAGGATTCGAAACAGATATCTCCAATAGAAAGAGTACCTCTTTGATTTCGTACGAAAGGTTCTTTTATTCCCCCGGCCTGGCCAGTACCTATACCTAGCCAGGCCATTCCTTGTTTTGTTCCAATGAATCATAGATCAAATGATTTATCTGATTTGAAAACGAAAATACTTGTTATTGAAGCAGCAAGAAGGGCTATTTCCATTCCTATGACAGGAGTGTCATTTCTTATTATTCTTTGTTTTTCCTTTTATCGATTGACTTACTTTACTGGAATAAAAAAAAATGGAGCTATGGATTCTTGCACAATTCAACTTATTTTTATGTTCCGACTTCAATGGCTCTTTCGGGCCGGAACTGTCAGTAACGATTCCCCCAGCAAAAGAAAAGATATAACTTGTTATTTAAATGAACCTTCTTCTCCTATTTCATTAAGTCCCCCGTCGGAACACGTCAGCACTCACTCCAATTTTCATGATTCTGATCCTATCTTGATTACGTCTCACTCCCTTGTTCGACAAATGGT